ACAAAAACAAACAATTACACAATTACAATTAAATTAATATTTTTTAATATTTAAATATTCAACTTGAATAGAAAATCTAATTGAATAGAAAATCTAATTTAATAATTTTAATGGTAAGGTAATTTAATTAAATGGATTAAATAGAATAAGAATAGAATTTAATAGTAATAGAATTTTCTAATTTTTAATTAGAATTTCTAATCGGAAAATACTAATAATAAATAAACAGAGAGCTCTTGTTCTTATTCGAAACGCCTCGTGATCTTTAACCAATTCTGCGCTTCAATATAATTACCAGGAGTAAGCGCTATAGCCTGTTTCCAATACTCAGCGGCTTGATCGAACCAAGCCTCCGCTATTTCAGAATCCCCCTGTCGAATGGCCTGTTCTCCCCGGTCGGAATAGGCGGGTCAATTCCTTCCCTTAGAACCGTACTTGAGAGTTTCCTACCTCATACGGCTCGGCAGTCAATTCTTTTGGTGTCCCATTTTTTTCCCCTACCATATATCCAATTGAATGAGATTTCTCATAGATCTATCGATTTGTCTCGGGTTAACCAAAAGAGGTTAATTACATAAGTTTCAAACTTTAATTTGGATTAAATTAATAATAAGTTTTATCTTTTCTCCCACCTTCAGAAAAAGAAACAGAAAAATAAAGTATAGGCGTTTCGGGACTATCTTTTTCTGAAAGGTAACTATCTCGGTTTCATATCATATAGAAATTTATATAGAATCCTTGAAAAAGACTTCTTCCTCATAAAAAAGACTTACTGTCTTTGGGATCTGATGCTACACCGCTGCTCAATAACTTAGGGGATCGGCTCTATTACATAAGTTGATTCCTAATTTTTATCTCATATCATGACATAAATAAGCAGTTCTTATTTATTGTATCGGCCCAAAACCTCGCTAATTGATCCTTACGGTGCTTCCTCTATCAATTAGATCCTTTATCCATAGAATAAAGTATCTAGGCATATATATTTCTTCATATTTCGACTTCTATGAAGTTTCTTTTTTTGTTACAGCTGATAAAAATCGTTTTTTGGACGATGCAATATGTAGAAAGCCTATTTTTTTTTTTTCTAGTATTTTATTTACTAGTTACTAGCGTATTTATTTACTAGCGTATTTGCTTTTTCTTTCCTTTTTTTATTTCTATAGTGGAGATAGTCGCACGTAATGACAGATCACAGCCATATTATTAAAAGCTTGTGGTAAGAACGGGTTTCGTTCTAGTGCTCGAAAATAATATTCTAAAGCTTTTGTATGTTCTCCGTTACTTGTGTGGATAAGGCCTATGTTATAGAGTATATAACTTCGATCATAGGGATCAATTTCTAGTCGCATAGCTTCATAATAATTCTGTAAGGCTTCCGCATAATTTCCTTCGGATTGAGCCGACATCCGTTACGGTCGTCATTCGATTCAAAGAATTCTCCGTTCCAAAACCGTACGTGAGATTTTCACCTCATACGGCTCCTCCTTTATGTGCATAATGAGAATAATCCATGGAATTAAAAAAAAGGTCGAAATCTTGTCATTATGGACTGAGCGGGGCTAATGTTTTTACAAGAAATCTCTAGCCAACCCTCTTGCAAAAGATCTTTTCTTAACATCAAGCGTGTTCGTACTAGATAAAAAAGTAAACTCCAACAATTTCTTTGTTCTCAACGCTCCTTAATTTCCAGGAATTAGTCACTTCAACAATCTTCGATGGTTATATGGGTATCCAAAGTACGAACAAGATGGATGTTTGTTGTCCCAACCATTTCTCTTAGTTCCGATCCCGATAAGGAAAGGGAATCCTTTCTAACAAAGTTTTCGTGTTGTTGATTCCTAGGTGTAGTGCTTCTTCCTCTATGCCGCCTATTGGTACTAGTGTAGTAGGGTTGACCCACAATACAGACCCATAGGTGTAACCTTTCGCTCAATACTCGAATCAACAATTGAAGCATCTGAGGTTGCATTAATCGGGGATACACGACAGAAGGAATTGCTTTATTTATAAACTTCACCTTCAACAAGCGTAGATTTCTTTTTTTTTTTCAATAGTCTTTTTTTTCTATTCTGAATCATGTGTCTTTTTCCTAAGACTGAGAGCGGTAAAGTAAATAAAGTAAAGTAAAAAAAAATATATAAATAGAAATATTAAATATATATAATAATAATCAAATCGCACCATCTCTGTAATAAGTAAATGCCTCTTTTTCTCCTGAAGTTGTCGGAATTATTCGTAATAAGATATTGGCTACGATCGAAAAGGTCTTATCAATAAAATTTCCATTTATCCGCGATCTAGGCATAGGTAGCAATCCATTCTATAACTCTTTTCATTACCCCTTCGTGAGAAAAAAAAAGGATCTCACAAACAGAGGAAGTGTACAGTACGAAATAACATAAAAGCAGACCCATTCCATTAAAAAAAGCTATAGCCCCTCTACTTTACTTCAATTTTTTTTTGCAGGAATCAAGAAAAAAAAAGAAATATTTGAATC